GAGTGGGACCAAACAATTCGATGGGAGTAGTTGCTGAACCATACCACATAGTTCCAGCAACAATAAAAGCTGCAAAAAAGACAGCCGCGATACTACTGGAGAGTACGGTTTCAATATTTCCCATACGTAATCCTTTGTATAGACGTTGTGGCGGTCGAACGCTAAGATGGAATAGACCCGCTAATATGCCCAGTGTACCTGCTGCAATATGATGAGAAGCTATTCCTCCCGGAACAAAAGGATCAAAACCTTCCACACCCCACGACGGATTTACAGGCTGTACTCTTCCCGTTAGTCCATAAGGATCGGATACCCATATTCCAGGACCGTACAGACCTGTTACATGAAATGCACCAAAACCAAAGCAAGCCACCCCGGAGAGAAATAAATGAATTCCAAAGATCTTGGGCAAATCCAAAGAGGGTTTTCCTGTACGTTCATCAGAAAATATTTCTAGATCCCAATAGACCCAATGCCAGATAGCTGCCAAAAAGCATAAGCCAGAAAACACAATATGCGCCCCAGCTACACCTTCGTAACTCCAAATCCCCGGATTCGTTACAGTTCCTCCTGTGATACTCCAACCCCCCCATGAATTGGTTATTCCTAAACGAGTCATGAAGGGTATAACGAACATACCCTGTCTCCACATTGGATCAAGAATAGGGTCAGAAGGATCAAAAACTGCTAATTCATACAGAGCCATCGAGCCCGCCCAACCAGCAACCAGAGCTGTATGCATTATATGAACGGAAAGCAACCGGCCGGGATCATTCAATACAACGGTATGAACACGATACCAAGGCAAACCCATGGAAAATACCCCTTTATCGAAGAAAAATAGACACTACGTAACTTTATTGCATTGGAAAAAATTATACTATGATTATCCTATAGACTTCCCCTGTTCAGGGGATTTTTTCCTAACAAGGGTTAGGTTAATATTGATTCTATATTCTATTCGTAATAATGGAAGAATTCTGTTCGTAAGAACAAAGAGAAACAGATTTATTCTATATTCGATAAGTACCAATATGCAATGGTGGATTGATACCATTTTCTATGAGAAAATTTGTCCATCCTTCATTTATCATTAGAAGGATCTATTCGTAAAAAATTTCCTTTATTTATTTTGTCTTTCTTTCTAAATTTTTCTAATCTATGGATAAAATAAATATGATAAAGCCAATATTATAAAGACAAGAAAAATAAAGACAATAAAACCATATTGTTACGTTTCCACATCAAAGTGAAATATAGTATTTAGTTCTTTTTTCTTTCAATCCATGCCTATTGGTGTTCCAAAAGTACCTTTCCGAAGTCCTGGAGAGGAAGATGCATCTTGGGTTGACGTATAGTGCGACTTGTCAGATATCTTGGGTCATATGGGATTTCCCCATTCTCTCCCCCGACCGAGATATCCTCTGTTTCGCCCAAGAAAGAGAAATTGAATTATCGAAAAATTGGAGCGTGAAATGCAATTAAATGCATTATTTGGGGGAATTCATAGAATTATATCAATTAGAATAATTTATGGTTGGCTTTGGCTGGACGAAAAAAATGAAGTATCCAGGCTCCGTTTAAAAAAAAAACCCAATTGGTAATATATCTATGATTACTATGTGTATCATAAATGATTATTTGTAAAGTCATAACAAAAAGAAATGGTGATGGGAAGATTTGTCCTATATGTGCAAATCAAAATCGGGCGAATCTTTACCCGGAGTAGAGCATAAACCTAAAAAGATGAAAGAGACCCATTCAGGAACAAGAAAATACCATCGTAATTGGGATTGAATTTCGATGAAAGAATACATCAATGAGAAGTTAATTCGATAAGTTTATTTACCCTTTTTTTATATTATCAAAGAAGAAATCAAAATTCATCTTTATTGAAAAATCGAAGAAAAAGCCCTTTCATTAAAAAATTAGAAAAACACGAAAAAGAAAGAGGACTGGAATCTATACATTGATTCTTTTCTTCGCAATTTTTTTGAACCGTATGCATCAAAAGGTGCATGTACGGTTCCTAAGGAATACAATTTTACCCTACTCAACCGACTTTATCGAGAAAGATTACTTTTTTTAGGCCAAGAGGTTGATAGCGAGATCTCGAATCAACTTATTGGTCTTATGGTATATCTCAGTATCGAGGATGAGACTAAAGATCTGTATTTGTTTATAAACTCCCCTGGTGGATGGATAATACCCGGAATAGCCATTTATGATACTATGCAATTTGTACGACCAGAGGTCCATACAATATGCATGGGATTGGCCGCGTCAATGGGATCTTTTATTCTGGTTGGAGGAGAAATTACCAAACGTCTAGCATTCCCTCACGCTTGGCGCCAATGAAGTTTTTTTATTTGAGAGAAAAAAGAAAACTATGCCTTCGCCATATGAATATTAAGTAATAATAGCATGGCACTTCGAATTCGATATGAAAAATTTTGTATTTTTTTTTCAAAAGATTTGATTATGTATCGAGAGAGTAGTATGAGATAAAAGATATTTCCGACTTTCTCTTATCTATCGGAAGTCCAATTCAGCGTCACAAACTTGTTTGTTTTTACACTAACGGGCTCTTAACAATATTTAAGTTATAAAAAAAAAGAGTGCGAAAAAACCAAATTTTTTTGATTGGCTCAAAAAGAAACTTTGGGATTGCTGAATCAAAGACAAAAAAAATCCATTTTAAAATAGAAAGCAACGGAGCCATCATAGTATTTTTGAACTCCTCCGAAAAAAAAAAGAAGGGTGGCATTTTGATCATTTACCCATCTGGGGCTAATAGATTCTATTTTTTATCTTTCTTGAATGGAAAAGTTAGGGGTCAATTTGATTATAGAGCCGTATGCAATGCATAAAAGATAATGCCCGTACGGTTGTTCAATTCTATCCTTTTTCCTATTATTCTTTATCTTTCTTTTCTGTTTCTTTCATCACACCAGATAGAGAAACCTTCTATTATCAGGGTAATGATGCATCAACCTGCTAGTTCTTTTTATGAGGCACAAACGGGAGAATTTATCCTGGAAGCGGAAGAACTGCTGAAACTACGCGAAACCATCACAAGGGTTTATGTACAAAGGACGCGTAAACCTTTATGGGTTGTATCTGAAGACATGGAAAGAGACGTTTTTATGTCAGCAACAGAAGCCCAAACTTATGGAATTGTTGATCTTGTAGCAGTTGAATGAAAAAGTGGATTTTGTGCAAATCTGTGATTTGATATTTTATCTCCGAATTTACTATATAAATAAATAAAAAATCCGGTTAGGATCAATCTAAACCAGCCCATTATATATATGACTCAACATGCCAACTATTAAACAACTTATTAGAAATACAAGACAGCCCATTCGAAATGTCACGAAATCCCCCGCTCTTCGGGGATGTCCTCAGCGTCGAGGAACATGTACTAGGGTGTATGTGCGACTCGTTTAGATCATGAGCTGACAGGAAAAAGCAAGAAAACTGCTTCCAGTATGACTGATCAGTACTAATGAATAGGATAGAATGGAAGAAGGAACTCCATTCACTATCTAAAAATAAGCAAATCTATCCTTCTATTGTGTATAAAGTTTATGGTTTCCGTTGGTGCAAATTCAATCACCTGAATTTAAGATGAGAAACAATTCTCCATTGGTAGCAACTGATTATCCATTAAGCGGAAAAATCTTATTAAAATGAAAAAAAAAAAGAAGTTCTCGCTCAGTCAAGAACGGACTACGAGGGTCAGCTACCCAGCTAACTTTCCTAATTAAATACCGTTACTGTATAGGCGGGTCTCATTGTGAAAGACCTGTTACTGGATAATTCATAGGTAGAGCCAAAGAGTGTGGTGTGAACTATACAAGTTACCAATAACATTGATGAAATATTAAATGAAGTAAGGGCTCCGGTGTATAGAGAAGACCTCACCGTTTAAGAAGTAACCATAGAAACGAGGAAACCCACAATTTCTTTCATATTTCCCAGTAAAATACCCCAAAAAAGAAAAAATCGTGGTCGGGAAGGTTATAGTAGCCAAAGCCATTGGAATTTGTATTTTATACATTGGAAAAATCCGTTTGGTTATTAGTTATTAATAGGCCAGGACGGGAAAAATAATAACTGAAAGAAAAAAATCAATTAGTTATTTGTCAAAATTTTATTTATTCAATGACTAGAGTTAAACGCGGATATATAGCCCGGAAACGTAGAACAAAAATTCGTTTATTTGCATCAAGTTTTCGAGGATCTCACTCAAGACTTACTCGAACTATTACTCAACAGAAAATAAGAGCTTTGGTTTCGGCTCATCGGGATAGAGATAAGCAAAAGAGAAATTTTCGTCGTTTGTGGATCACTCGAATAAACGCAGTAATTCGAGAAAAGGGAGTATCTTATAGTTATAGTAAATTAATACATGATCTATATAAGAGGCAGTTGCTTCTTAATCGTAAAATACTGGCCCAAATAGCTATATCAAATAGGAATTGTCTTTATATGATTTCCAACGAAATCAGAGAAAAAGTAGATTGGAAAGAATACACCGAAATAATTTAAATGGGGTTCCCCGGAGAATGAACTCCGGGAGGGTGGAGTTGAAGTCAAAATTACTATGAGAAATGCGCTAAAGTAGTCAAAATGAATGAACACGTTCAATAAAAAAATCTTTTTTTTTCCGATTCGTTTTTTTTTTACGACACAATAATCTGGATTCTAAGATTTGTCAAATAAAACACCAATCCATGTTTGAGTTCAAATTGGAATTCTGATTGAAGTGAACAAAAAATAAGCCTATTTATTTCTGGTTCTAAGACCAGTAGTTCTAGTGGTCGACTCGATTCTTTCAAATTGTTTCTCATTATTGAGAAAAGGTAACAAAGATAAAATACGAGCTTGTTTTATAGCAATAGTAATTAATCGTTGTTGTTTCAAGGTCAATCTATTTACTCGTCTAGATAATATTTTTCCCTGTTCACTAATAAATCGACTAATTAAACTCATGTTTCTATAATCAATTCGATCCCCCGATTGAATCGGGGGCAAACGCCTACGAAAAGATCGCTTGGATTTAAGAAAAGGTCGCTTGGATTTATCCATGGTTTGTTTGTTTAGTTTATTTCTTATCCCGAAATATTTCTTAATTGTAATTTTAACTCCAAATAGGATTCTTTTTATTTAAATGCAATATCTTCTATTTATATTTCAATGTGTTCTATATAATGTCATTTTTCTCCTTTCAAGGATAAGACATACTCGGTTCAATCTATTTCTTTATTTCCCCATGAATCATATGTTTGTAACAATAGGGACAGAATTTTCTCAATTCTAATCGATTGGGCGTATTGTGCCGGTTCTTTTGAGTAATATATCTGGAAATACCCGTTGATACCTTCTTAACACCGTTTTGTATACAACTGGTACATTCCAAAATTACCGTTACCCGCGCATCTTTTCTCTTGGCCATGAACCTCCTTTGGATTTTTGATTTACTCAACTCTTCTATTTTGATTCGAAATGAAGAAAAAGATGATTTACTCAACTCTTCTATTTTGATTCGAAATGAAGAAAAAGAAAGGAAGGAAAAAATAAAAGTTATTAACTTGAAATCCAACTCTAAAAGATCAAAATCAATTAAATCAAAGCAAAGCCATAAAAGCCATAGTAAATAATAAGCAAGAGTAAATAATAAGCAAGACAATGAGAATGAGTTCGAAATTCTATTTAACTCCGAAGGGCAGTTAAAGATCTTGTATTCTTGCCCTAGACCCCGATTTTCCTACTCTACCCCCACGTCTCTATTTTTAATTCGAATTTGAACCTGAGTCTCGCAGACGTTGAATCCATTTTTATTCTTTCTCTTTCGTCCCTTATTCTAAATTCTAAAAATTAGAAAAAAAAAGGGAAAAAAGAGAAAAGAGGGAGGGGGGATTAGTCACAGATATTTGATTCTATTTCTAATCTTCTTCATTCCTTCCGGTGTCAATAGCTAGAATGAAAAAAAGGGGAATGTCAACGCATCGGGGAAAAAACGATTAATCTCTATCAATATACCTGCTAAAGCCCCGAACCATAACGTACTTAGTACTGGGGCCACGGAGAGATATGTTTTTAGATCTCGCATTGAAAAACCTCCTTTTTTATTGTAATACATAAAGATAATGCATATATGATTAGATGCATATGTAGTTAAGGGCCGTTTAGAGTTGTACACGGAATCCCTAATTCCAATTGAAATTTACAACGATCCATAAGATTTCCTTTTCTTATTATTATATGTAAAAATATGTTAAATGAGGCCAAAAAAGACGAAATGGACAGAAAAGCTGTGTGTCTCAATGCAGGAAATAGGGATGTGGAAAACAAGAAAGGAATTCTCTACAATTATACTGTAGAACAATTTGAAGGGATGTGGCGCAGCTTGGTAGCGCGTTTGTTTTGGGTACAAAATGTCACGGGTTCAAATCCTGTCATCCCTACCTATTACTGCCCCGTTGAGCAGTAACGAGGAATCAGCTGAGATCGATTCAAATTGCGTTGCGCGGAAGTTCATTTTTATGAAACTATAGAATATATAGATATAAAATGAAAATGGATTAGTTTAAAAAAAATCTTTTCTTTACATCCTTTTCTATTCTGATAAGAAAGCGCTCTTAGTTCAGTTCGGTAGAACGTGGGTCTCCAAAACCCGATGTCGTAGGTTCAAATCCTACAGAGCGTGATTTTTTCTTCATGAATTCAATTAGACTGAAATGGATTCAGTCGCTTGCACAACAATTAGAATTTTACCTCCTGTGGATTAAAGAAAGGAGGAGGCCAATCAAAAAAAGAAATGTGAATTAATCAAAGGTCCAACTGATCGCCACGCCTGTATTGTAAATATGCAGTTACGAATAATCCAGCCAAAGTAATAGGAATTAGACCTAACACGATTCCAAATAGAAAAACTTCAATCATTTCCATTTTTTGAAAAGGAGAAAAAAAGCGGTAATATCTATACCTAAATATTAATCCGAATTGATGTGAATCTCAATGACCAAGAATTGACAATTGACATGGTAAATAACTCTAGAATACACAGAATCTCACAGAAGCATTTCCTTTCTGAATTGTTTCTTTCAAATAGAAATTTTAAATAAGTCGTATCTTGCTCAGACCAATAAATAAAGCTGAAGTTATAGTTAAAGCCACTAGTAGAAAACCGAAATAACTGGTTATAGTAAGCATGAAAGGGCTAAATGAAATATGGTATTTTTATACATATGTTTCTAAAGTATTTACCTAAGTTTCCATTTTTCTAACATAGGAAGATATACAAAAATACCAATTGAAATAATAAGTCCAATTGAAAGTTTTGGATTCATCTATCATTATAGACGGCACGAAAAAAGAGAAAGTAACAGGCATATAAAATGAAACCGATTCATCATTTCTAAGATCTAGCCATCTCGCGATTCCTATCAACCAAGTCGTCGAGAATAAACGAACTGGATCGTGTAACTTCAT